TTGGATAATGAGTCTTCCAGCCGAAATTCACTGAGTAATTTCAGTACTCAAAGTGTATTCGTGAATAATCTCATTTTTCAATTATTCCATCATTATTTGTTTCCAAGTTCAATGTTAGCCAGATTAGTAAATGTTTATCTCTTCCGATGCAACAATAAGATCTTATTTCTAACAAGTAGTTTTGTTGGTTGGTTAATTGGTTGGGTAATTTGTCATATTTTATTCAGGAAATGGCTTGGATCGGGATTAGTCTGGATCCAGCAAAATAATTTGATTAAATCGAATAAGTTCATTCGATCTAATAAGTACCTTGTGGCAAAATGGCGAATTCGGATCTTTAGTATTCTCTTATTTATGACCTGCGCCTACTCTTTAAGCAGAATACCGTTCCCCATCAAACCCTCAACAAAAACGGAAGAAATAGATGTAGAAATAGAAACATCCGATGAAGAAGATCCTTCTTCTTTTTCCGAAGAAAGGGCGGATCCGAACAAAATCGATGAAACGGAAGAAATTCGAGTGAATAGCAATAAAAATCATGAAAATTCTACCATTTTTCCGAAAAAAATGGCAAATAACGACCCTTTTTTCTTTGAAAAAAATCTTGCCACTCTTCTTTTCGATTTCAATCAGTGGAATCGACCCCTTCGCTACATAAAAAACGATAAATTTGAACAAGCTATCCGAAATGAAATGTCACATTATTTTTTTGACCAATGTAAAAGTGATGGAAAATATCGGATGATATTTACGTGTCCTGCTAGTGTATCGATTTTTTTGGAAAGGCTAAAAAGAAGGCTGTTATCCCCGAAACTGTGGCCTTATTTCTTCGATGATAATCCACCGGACCCATACGATTTTTGGATTTTTACCAACGAAAAAAAAGAAAGAAAAGAAAAAAAAGCATTTCTATATCGAATCAAATCTCTCGAGAAAAAATCTAGTTTTTTGAATAGACTCGAAACAAGAACTCGATTATGTAATGATGATTCTAGAAACAAATACTTACCAAAAAGGTATGATCCTTTATTGAGCGGATCGCGTCGAAAAACAATCGAAAAAAATGCAATCCTGAAAAAAACTTCGAAAAAAAATTTTTTTCAAAATTTTCGGATAAATAAATTGCATCAAATCCTCGTTCCGTACACCGATAAACTAGGAGAATTTATAGAGATACAGAATAAAGAGCGAAAGATTTATGCGGAGGATATCAAAAATGAGGAATTACCGATCATTGACAAGATCGTTGACACGGTCATTGAAAAGTTTCTTCCTCCCGTCGTTGATACTTTTCGCCTTGTGCTCAACACTCACAAATGGATTTGTTTGGCTCGGTTACAGGCTATTGTCGCGGGAAATATCCACTACGCGATAGCTGTGCAATGTACGTTTTGGAGGCATACAGCTCCTGGTACCTCTTATTTGTCTAATTTGATAGGCTTCAGGAATTTAAAGAATGTGTGTCTAAAATGTTATGAAGACATTCTATTGAAATCCCATTTTAATGTGGATTTTTTCATGAGGACTGGTTACGCACATGTGAGGTATGAACATATGGGTTATCTGGGAGACTTTATTCGGAAAATAGAGAACGCTCTAGAAGAAAAACTAGACGAGTATTACGCTTACCTAAACTTTGGCGGTGGCTCTCTAGCTACTTCTTGGTCTACCCTTGATTTGCTAGATCAAAATTATTATCAGAATAAGAAAAAGTTCGAAAAAGAAAAGTCCGAAAAAGAAAAGTTCGAAAAAGAAAAGTTCGAAAGACCAAAGGCAGAAAGAGCAAAATTAGAAAAGTTAAAAAGAAAACATGAAATGCTTTTTTTTAAAAAAGTATTATTTTTCCTACATGATGATGCTAATGATGCTAATAGTCAAAACAGAAACATAAGTCAAAATAAAATAAACGAAATCAGTAAAAAAATTCCTCGATGGGAATACAAATTAATCACTGAGTTAGAACAACAATCAGGAGAATTTCAAGATATTCCCGACGATTTTGAAATTCGTTCAAGAGAAGCCAAAGAGGTAGTGATTTTTACTGATATCAAAGATGATAAAGATGATCCTGATGAAATGGAAGAGATGTCTACGACACGCTATTTAGAACAACCGGACTTTGATCGAGATCTAATCAAGGGGTCTGTGCGGGCGCAAAGGCGCAAAGTAGTTATTTGGAAAGTGTTTCAAGGAAATGCGCATTCCCCCCTTTTTGTGTACAGAATCAAAAAATCCATTTTCTTTTCTTTAACATCTAATATGTTTGAATTGATTAAATCCATTTTTAGAAATAGGGTGTGGAAAGGGGAAGCATTCCAAATTGTAGAGTCTACAAACGAACAAACAAAAAGAGAAGAAAATAGAATAGAAATAGAAGACGAAGAAAAAAAAGAGATGGAGATACTAGAGGAAGAGGCGCGAATGAAGATAGCGGAAGCTTGGGATAATGCCCATAATTATGGGCAAGGAATAAGAGCTTGTTTGTTGCTAATTCAATCTATTTTTAGAAAATATATTCTCTTACCTTCGTTTATAATTGCAAAAAATCTTGGGCGTATATCCCTATCCCAACGTCCTGAATGGTCTGAGGATTTTCGGGAATGGAATAGAGAGATGCATCTTAAATGTACTTATAATGGAACGCCATTATCAGAAACAGAATTGCCTGAAAATTGGTTCGTAGAAGGTCTTCAGATCAAAATATTATTCCCTTTCCGTCTGAAACCTTCGCACAAACGCAAATTAAGATCTTATCAAGAAAAAGAGGATTTCCGTTTTTTAACGGTTTTTGGACTCGAAGCTAAACATCCTTTTGGTTTTCCCGAAAAACGACCTTCCTTTTGGAAACCTGTTTTGAAAGAACTGGGAAAAAAAGTTCGAAAAATGAAAAAGAACTATTTCAAAGGAAAAAAAAAAATACTTGCAAAAGTTTCCAAAGAAAACCCAATTCAATTAAGAAAAGTAGAAATCTATGAATCGAATGAAATTCAAGAAGAAAAAGATTCCATAATTAGCAATCAAATAATTAACCAATCTTTTGGTCAAACAGTATCGCCGGGTTTGACAAATTCTTCATTGACAGAAAAAAAAATAAAAGATCTGACTGAGCGAATAGGGAAAATTAGAAATCAAATAGAAAGAATAGAAAGAATTAGAAAGAAGAAAAGGAAAAATGATACTAGTCCTAACAAAACATTTAATGCTAAATTCTTAGAAAAATGGAAAATATTCAAAAGAAGAACTGTTCGATTCATTTCTAAATTTCCCCTTTATTTGAAAATTTTCATTGAACTACTATCTCGGCACAGATTTTTTTCTAGGAGTGAATGGAAACTATCAGGGGTATGGAAATCTACTATCTATTATATAGAAGAGTTTGTTTTATTTAGTAAATTTTATTTACTAAGGATATGGAAATTGATTTTATATATTATGTTTGAAGGTTGGTTTAAGATCTATTATATTTTACTTTGGATTGTACGTGATATACGGTTTCTTTTAAATTTTGTTGTAGATCATTCAAATTTGGATATTTCTACTCAAATTAGGTTAAGAACCCTAATTGACAAAATGATGAATAACTGCATAGAGCTAATTTTTCTATCCCTGGACCTAACATTTAAGAATACTAGTAGTAATAAAAAAAAGAAAAATCTCATTCCCTTTAAAAAATCCCTTGATAAGATTAGGGATATGAAAAGCAATTTACATATTTTTTTTGACTTATCTTGCGTATCACAAGCCTATGTATTTTACAAATTATCCCAAATGCAAGTTAGTAATTTGCATAAATTAAGACCTGTTCTTCAATATCAAGGAATCTCTTTGTTTCTTAAGCCCGAAATAAAGGATTCTTTGGAAAAACAAGGAATGGTTCATTCAAAATTAAAATTAAATGATAAGAAACTTAGGAATTATGAACAAAATCAATGGAAAAAGTGGTTAAGAGGATATTCTCCATACAATTTATCGTCGATCATATGGTCGAGATTAATGCCTGAAAAATGGCGAAATACTTCCCATTGTATAGCTACAAAGGAAAAATTAAGCAAATGCAATTCATATGAAACAGACCAAGTAAGTGATTCAAAAAAAAAAAAGGAAGTATACAAATTAGCGAATCAAAAAGAAAATTTTCACAAATCTTATCGATATGATCTTTTAGCAAATCAATTTCTTAACTCCGAAAAATTTCAAGGAAATAAGAACGGAGAGCTTTCTTGTAACACGCACAAGGACCCACTTTATGATATTCTGAAAACCACCCCTATCTATAATTATGTGGATATGCTAGCTGTGGAAAAAATGGTAAATAGAAAATATTTGCGTTGGAAAAGTTTGTATCGTAAAGAAAAAGTGGATATTGAGTCCTGTATCACGATCGATGCCAACAGGAATCCAAATATTCAACGGGAAACTAATAAGTATTTTCAAATATCTATTAAAAATGGATATTCTGAAATTTGTTATTTTAGGCTTCCAGACAATCTCCCAAAATTCCACAACGTTTTTGTTGATTGGATGGGAATGAATGAAAGAATGCTAAATTATTCTATCTCGAATCTAGAGGGTTGGTTCTTCCCAGAATTGGTCTTATTTCATCAGGCATATAAGACCAAACCTTGGTTTAGACCAAATCAATTACTTCTTTTAAATCGAAATGGAAATGAAAATAGTAGTGAAAAGAAAAAAAGAAAATTCAAAAAAAAGCAAGGAAATCAAGAAGAACCCAAAAAAGGAGAAGATTTTGGATCTGTTCTGTCACAAGAAAAATCTAGTGAAGAAAATTCTGTAAAATTGGACAGGAAAAAGAAGAAAAAGAAAAAAAGTCAACTAGATTCCTTCCTGGAACGTTATTTACTTTTTCAATGTAAATGGTGGGACAGTACTTTGGACGAAAAATTGATGAATAATATTGAGGTCTACTGTCTCTTGCTTAGACTAATGGACCCAAGAAAAATTCTCTTATCTTCAATTCAAACAAGAGAAATCGATTTGGATAGACTGACGATTCAAACTAGTCTAACTCATGCGGAATTACTGAAGAAGGGAATATTGATTATAGAACCCATTCGTCTGTTTGGAAAAATTGATGGACAACTCTTGATGTATCAAACCATAAGTACTTCGTTGGTTGATAAGAGTAAGTACCAAACAAATCCAAAATACCAAGAAGAAAGGTATGTTTCTAAGAATCATTTTGATTTCCTTATTCCTGAAAATATTTTATCGTTTCGACATCGTAGAAAATTGAGAATTCTAATTTCATTGAATTCAAAGTATCGAAACGATGAAAATAGAAATCTCCTATTTTGGAACGAAAAGAACAGAAAAAACAGCAACCAAGCTTCGCCCGAGAATAAAGGTCTTAATATAGAAGAAAATGCATTAATGAAATTAAAGCTCTTTCTTTGGCCTAATTATCGATTAGAAGATTTGGCCTGTATGAATCGGTATTGGTTTAATACCAACAATGGCAGTCGTTTCAGTATGTTAAGGATACATCTATATCCACGATTGAAAATGGAAAATTCGTAGATAAGAACTCTATACCCGTCTATCATATAGAATAGAAAGTATATGATAGACGGGTATATATGAAAATAGGAAAAAATATAGGGTATGGGGTATAGGGTATATGAAAGAAATATGCGGACCACACATTTGAGTCTTCCCTTTCATGGATATATCCAATATTAAATGAATAATGTAGGACTTCAATCTCGAAATGAATCAATAGAACTTTTTTTTTTAGGTCTAAACCCTTCAATGGAAAAATGGACTACTCCTTTTCTACCTCTATCTCAATCCGATTCCAGTTTGGATGGATTGATTTGAATTCAGAAAAGGAGTAGTTTTCAAATAACTTGGAATTAGATTTTTGTATATACCAATTCAAATTAATGGCATTATTATTACTGATCGGTAAAATCCATATCTTTCAAAAGGAAGGGGGAATTTTTCTATGGTAAAAAATTCATTCATTTCGGTTATTTCTCAAAAAGAAAACACAGAAAACAGGGGGTCTGTTGAATTTCAAGTATTCACTTTCACCACTAAGATAAGTAAACTTACTTCGCATTTGGAATTACACAAAAAAGACTCTTCATCTCAGAGAGGTTTGCGGAAAATTTTGGGAAAACGTCAACGACTACTGGCCTATTTGTCAAAAAAAAATAGAGAACGTTATAAAGAATTAATTGGCGAGTTAGATATTCGAGAGATAAAAACTCGTTAACTTGAAGCCTAATACCATTTGCACTTTTATTCGTTTTCATTTTGACGAACTCTTCTTTTTACGTTCAAACAATGCATGGAAGAATGACTCGGGAAAAAAAACTTATGATTGCACCAACTACAAGAAAAGACCTCATGATAGTAAATATGGGCCCTCACCACCCATCAATGCACGGCGTTCTTCGGCTGATCGTGACTCTCGATGGGGAAGATGTTATCGACTGTGAACCAATATTGGGTTATTTACATAGAGGTATGGAGAAAATTGCGGAAAATCGAACAATTATACAATACTTGCCTTATGTAACGCGTTGGGATTATTTAGCGACTATGTTCACAGAAGCAATAACCGTAAACGCACCCGAACAGCTAGGCAATATTCAAGTCCCTAAAAGGGCTAGCTATATAAGAACTATTATGTTGGAATTGAGTCGTATCGCTTCTCATTTGTTATGGCTCGGCCCTTTTATGGCAGATATCGGGGCACAGACCCCTTTCTTCTATATTTTTAGAGAACGAGAATTGATATATGACCTATTCGAAGCTGCTACCGGTATGCGTATGATGCATAATTATTTTCGTATCGGAGGAGTAGCTGCCGATTTACCTCATGGTTGGGTAGATAAATGTTTGGAATTTTGCGATTATTTTTTAATCGGCGTTGCTGAATATCAAAAACTTATTACACGGAATCCTATTTTTTTAGAACGAGTTGAAGGCATAGGCATTATTCAGGCAGAAGAAGCACTAAATTGGGGTTTATCAGGCCCAATGCTACGAGCTTCCGGAATAGAATGGGATCTTCGTAAAGTTGATCGTTATGAGTGTTACGACGAATTTGATTGGGAGGTTCACTGGCAAAAAGAGGGGGATTCATTAGCTCGTTATTTAGTACGAATGGGTGAAATGGCAGAATCCGTAAAAATTCTTCAACAGGCCTTAGAGGGAATTCCTGGAGGGCCATATGAAAATTTAGAAATACGACGCTTTGATAGAATAAAAAACCCGGAATGGAATGATTTTGACTATCGATTTATTAGTAAAAAACCTTCTCCAACGTTTGAATTGCCCAAGCAAGAACTTTATGTAAGAGTCGAAGCCCCAAAAGGGGAATTGGGAATTTTTCTGATAGGAGATCAGAGTGTTTTTCCTTGGAGATGGAAAATTCGACCACCGGGTTTTATCAACTTGCAAATTCTTCCTCAGTTAGTTAAAAGAATGAAATTGGCTGATATTATGACGATACTAGGTAGCATAGATATCATTATGGGAGAAGTCGATCGTTGAAATGATAATTGATACAACAGAACTACAAGCTATCCACTCTTTTTCCGGATTTGAATCCTTAACAGAAGTCTATGGGATACTATGGACACTTATCCCTATTTTGACTCTTGTATTAGGAATCACACTAGGTGTACTAGTAATTGTTTGGTTAGAAAGAGAAATATCTGCAGGAATACAACAACGTATTGGACCTGAATATGCCGGGCCTTTGGGAATTCTTCAAGCTCTAGCAGATGGGACAAAATTACTTTTCAAAGAGAATCTTCTTCCATCTAGAGGAGATACTCGTTTATTCAATATTGGGCCATCCATAGCAGTGATATCCATTTTACTAAGTTATTCAGTAATTCCTTTTAGTTATCGACTTATTCTAGCCGATCTTAGTATTGGTGTTTTTTTATGGATCGCCATTTCAAGCCTTGCTCCCGTTGGACTTCTTATGTCGGGATATGGATCAAATAATAAATATTCCTTTTTAGGTGGATTAAGGGCTGCTGCTCAATCAATTAGTTATGAAATACCATTAACTCTATGTGTATTATCAATATCTCTACGTGTGATTCGGTGAGACATAAACTTTCCATATTTCTTTCTAGCAAGAAAGTTGAATATCTATTTTTTATTCATCGTCGGGGTTGATAAACTAAACCGGATAGTTAGATGAGTGAAATCAAACGGCTTCCTAATTTGCTGTTAAAGCCATTCAATCTCATTTCCTATGTACAAGAATTAAGTCAAAGGAAAGAATATCAGTTCTTATGTTTCCTTTACCCCAAGTTAGATTGGTTGAGTAGTAATCATGGCTTGAAGCGGGTTCAAAAGATCAACCCCCGGGGTTTTTACTATCTATTACCATGGAGGTATTAGTATTAACCTACTGGAAGATTCAAAAAATGAGTGGATGGTTAGGAAGACTAAGATACACAAAGGATTAGTAATGGAGATTAGATAACCTTTCCAAGAGGATATTTCTACCAAAGTAATTCGAATCGGGGCTTTAAGTTGGTAGAAATTCGTAAGAAGTACTCCCCTAGATTTTGATCCAGAGTATCTTCCTATTCACCGATTAAGTAAATAACTATCAAGAACGAAGAAATCTTTTATTTGGGTAATGCCGCCCTCCCTTATTTCCCGAGAAAGTAGAATAGGAACGAACAGAAGTGGAAAGACTAGAATTGCAAAAATAGATCTTTTTTATTCATAAATTTTTCGATTTTTTCGATAGAAATAGAATCTTTGCTAGGTAATACAATATCTAATTTCGTAATCAAAAAAAAAAAAGAATAGGTTGCAATATCTCTGTGATATTCCTCAAAAAAGTTTTTTATTCAAGGATAAAGTTATTAATCAACAAAGAAAAATACAAACTTTTAAAAGATGAGATCAATTCAGAAGCACTTTATTTTTATTATAACTAGCAGACGGAATTTCATAGGTTAAATTCTAGGCCTTAGGATAAGAGTTTGACTCTCTATTGATCATGGATCCCACAAAGGGATCAAGATCAAAAATGTTGAAAGGCCCTTAGAGTTTTTTGTGACCTATGAGGAGCCGTATGAGGTGAAAATTTCATGTACGGTTCTGTAATAGCGACGGGAACAGTGATGTTATCGCCGACTATGATTATCTAACAGTTCAAGTACAGTTGATATAGTTGAAGCGCAGTCAAAATACGGTTTTTGGGGATGGAATTTGTGGCGTCAACCTATAGGGTTTATCGTTTTTCTAATTTCTTCTTTAGCCGAGTGTGAGAGATTACCTTTTGATTTACCAGAAGCAGAAGAGGAATTAGTAGCGGGTTATCAAACCGAATATTCAGGTATAAAATTTGGTTTATTTTATGTTGCTTCCTATCTAAATCTACTAGTTTCTTCATTATTTGTAACAGTTCTTTACTTGGGAGGTTGGAATCTTTCTATTCCCTACATATTCGTTCCTGAACTAACTAAAAGAAGTCAAGTTATTGGAACAATAATAGGTATCTTTATTACATTAGCGAAAACTTATCTGTTCTTGTTCATTTCTATTGCAACAAGATGGACTTTACCGAGATTGAGGATGGACCAACTATTAAATCTTGGGTGGAAATTTCTTTTACCTATTTCTCTAGGTAATCTATTATTAACGACTTCATCCCAACTTTTTTCACTGTAAAGAACTCGAATTTTTCTATCTTCAAAACCTGTCTCAAACAAGAGAAAGAAACAAGTATGAAATTATTTATAGATATTCCGATATGTTCCCTATGCTAACCGAGCTCTTGAATTCTGGTCAACAAACAATACGAGCTGCCAGGTACATTGGTCAAGGTTTCATGATTACCTTGTCCCATGCAAATCGTTTACCTGTAACTATTCAATACCCCTACGAAAAATTCATTGCATCGGAGCGTTTCCGGGGCCGAATACACTTTGAATTTGATAAATGCATTGCTTGTGAAGTATGTGTTCGTGTGTGTCCTATAGATCTACCCGTAGTTGATTGGAAATTGGAAACTGATATTCGAAAGAAACGATTACTTAATTACAGTATTGATTTTGGAATTTGTATATTTTGTGGTAATTGCGTTGAGTATTGTCCAACAAATTGTTTATCAATGACTGAAGAATATGAACTTTCTACTTATGATCGTCACGAATTGAATTATAATCAAATTTCTTTAGGTCGATTACCGGTGTCCATAACGGGCGATTACACAATTCGAACAATTTCGTCGAATTCACCTCAAATAAAAAATGTATAAAACCCTTGCATTTCCAAATTCCCAATCCCTTTGGAATCTAAGGGAATCGGGTTTTTGCTTGTTCAAGATAAACGAGCGATTGGTTGTCGAGAATCGTGGTTCATTTGGATAGAAAATTTATTTCTATTCGAATAATGATTAAATAATAAGAGTAGACCAATAACTGTATCTACCTCAATCCACACCAACCACCCTATTCACATTTTCTTCAATTAAGAAGTATCCTAAAAAGAAAAATAGGATAACTCCCCTTTTCCCGGTCGGGTCAACAAAGTCATGAAATATTTGGATTTACTTTTTCTATAAAATAAAATGGATTTACCTGGACCAATACACGATTTTCTTTTAGTTTTTCTGGGGTCGGGTCTTATATTAGGAAGTCTGGGAGTAGTCTTATTTCCAAATCCAATTTATTCGGCCTTTTCATTGGGATTGGTTCTTTTTTGTATATCTTTATTCTATATTCTATCGAATTCTTATTTTGTAGCTGCTGCGCAGCTCCTTATTTATGTAGGAGCTATAAATGTTTTAATTATTTTTGCTGTCATGTTCATGAATGGTTCAGAAGATTACGATTTCGAAGATTTTCAGCTTTGGACCGTTGGGGATGGAATTACTTCAGTGGTTTGTACAAGTCTTTTTATTTCACTACTTACTATTATTCTAGATACGTCCTGGTATGGGATCATTTGGACTACAAAAGCAAACCATATTTTAGAGCAAGATTTGATAAGTAATAGTCAACAAATTGGAATTCATTTATCAACAGATTTTTTTCTTCCATTTGAACTCATTTCAATAATTCTTTTAGTCGCTTTAATCGGTGCGATTGCTATAGCTCGTCAATAATAATAAATCTTTTAAAGGAAGAATTCTCAACTAAATCAAGGGAAAAAGAATGTGTCTAATCCCTTAATTTGAGTGCCCACCTAAAACGAAAATCAACTCAATTTCTTTTTAGAATTGATCTATTCCCAACCAATTCCCTTGTTTTCTTCCATACGTATTAGAATCGACTGGATTTAATTATTGTTCAGATTGAAATGAATCAAGATTGATAAGGGGTTGAGTAATGATGCTCGAACATGTACTTGTTTTGAGTGCCTTTTTATTTTCTATTGGTATTTATGGATTGATCACAAGTCGAAATATGGTTAGAGCCCTTATGTGTCTTGAACTTATATTAAATTCGGTTAATATCCATTTTGTAACGTTTTCGGATATGTTTGATGATCGTCAATTAAGAGGAGACATTTTCTCCATTTTTATTATAGCTATTGCAGCCGCTGAAGCAGCTATTGGATTAGCTATTGTTTCATCCATTTATCGTAATAGAAAATCCATTCGTATTAACCAATCCAATTTGTTGAATAAATAATATGAATCATAGAAAAGAAAATTCGAATATTCATAAATTACTTCCGACTGGACGGTTTGATATGGGTAAGGTATGATCATGTTTGCCGAAACATAAGAAATCAAAGGATTTTTGCGCTCGTTCATAAACAATTCATCATAAACAATTCAAGTCCATTGATTCTGATCACTCATTGATTCGTCTGGTATCTAATTACAAGATTGATTTAGAAGTTAGTTTACTAGACCGAAAATTCATGATGTTAAAAATTGTATAGATACAATGTCACACTCAGTAAAGATTTATGATACATGTATAGGATGTACTCAATGTGTCCGAGCTTGCCCCACCGATGTATTAGAAATGATACCCTGGGACGGATGTAAAGCTAAACAAATAGCTTCTGCTCCAAGGACTGAGGACTGTGTTGGTTGTAAGAGATGTGAATCCGCCTGTCCAACGGATTTCTTGAGTGTTCGGGTTTATTTATGGCATGAAACAACCCGTAGTATGGGTCTAGCTTATTGATACGTTCCATAAAACTCTACTTAAAATCCATTTTTTTTTTTTTACCGACAAAATTCGTGCGCAAACTATTTGGATTTGATTTTGCGCACGGATTTTTATGGCCCAAGTGTATCTTGTCTTTACCACGAATCATTTTCCCTTCTTAACAATAATTGTTGTTTTACCAATATTTTCGGGTTCCTTAATTTTCCTTCTTCCACATAAGGGAAATAAAGTAATTCGTTGGTATACTATATGTATTTGTATTCTAGAACTCCTTCTAATAACTTATGCATTCTGTTATCATTTCCAATCGGATGATTCATTAATCCAACTAGAGGAGGATTATAACTGGATCCATTTTTTTGATTTCCATTGGAGACTAGGGATAGATGGGCTCTCAATAGGACCCATTCTATTGACGGGATTCATCACTACTTTAGCTACCTTAGCGGCTTGGCCGGTTACTCGAGATTCTCGATTATTTAATTTCCTGATGTTAGCAATGTATAGTGGGCAAATCGGATTGTTTTCTTCTCGGGACCTTTTACTTTTTTTCCTCATGTGGGAGTTAGAATTAATCCCCGTTTATCTACTTGTATCCATGTGGGGAGGAAAAAAACGTCTCTACTCAGCTACAAAATTTATTTTGTACACGGCAGGGGGTTCTGTTTTTCTTTTACTGGGAGTTCTTGGTGTCGGTTTATATGGTTCTAATGAACCAACATTAAATTTGGACATATTATCCAACCAAACCTATCCCTTAGCTTTGGAAATACTATTCTATAGTGGATTTTTTATTGCTTTTGCTGTCAAATTACCAATCATACCACTACATACATGGTTACCAGATACCCATGGAGAAGCACACTATAGTACTTGTATGCTTCTAGCCGGAATCTTATTAAAAATGGGAGCGTATGGATTAGTTCGAATCAATATGGAATTATTTCCCCATGCTCATTCTATATTTTCTCCTTGGTTACTGATAGTAGGCGCAGTGCAAATAATCTATGCAGCTTCAACATCTTTGGGTCAACAGAATTTAAAAAAAAGAATAGCCTATTCCTCTGTATCTCATATGGGTTTCATAATTATAGGAATTGGTTCTATCACCGATATGGGACTCAACGGAGCGCTTTTACAAATAATCTCCCATGGATTTATTGGTGCTGCACTTTTTTTCTTGGCTGGAACAACTTATGATAGAATACGTCTTGTTTATCTTGACGAAATGGGTGGAATAGCTATCTCAATGCCAAAAATATTCACGATGTTCAGTAGCTTTTCAATGGCCTCTCTTGCATTACCAGGTATGAGTGGTTTTGTTGCCGAATTAATAGTATTTTTTGGATTAATTACTAGTGAAAAATATCTCTTACTAACAAAACTACTCATTACTTTTCTAATGGCAATTGGAATGATATTAACTCCTATTTATTTATTATCTATGTTACGTCAGATGTTCTATGGATACAAGATATTTAATGTTTCAAATTCCTATTTGTTTGATTCTGGACCACGAGAGTTATTTCTTTCGATCGCTATTTTTTTACCAATACTAGGTATTGGTATGTACCCCGATTTCGTTCTTTCACTCTCAGTCGAAAAGGTTGAAGCTATTCTATCTAATTTTTTTTATAGAAAGTTTGAATGAATTTTACAACCATTTCTCTTACAATGACAAGAAGAAGAAAAGGCCTTTTCTTCTTCTTGTCATACGTTAAGTTGAAATTCATTTTGAACTGGCGAGAACCCCAGCGAATCACTAACTATTTGATTCACCTCGTTCTTGCCAGTTCACACCAAATTCTTTGATCGTATATGCACCTTAGACTTTCCTATTCTAAGAACCCCCACATTCCATTCCACTATAATGAAAATGAACCATAACTATGTAGTCCTATTCCTAATAAATTAACCCCAAAATAGCATATCCAAATTATAAGAAATCCAATAGACGCCACAATTGCTGAATTTCTACCTTTCCATTTTTTATTTGTTCGAGTATGCAAATAAATTGCGAACACCAGCCAAGTAATAAAAGCCCAAGTTTCTTTTGGGTCCCAACTCCAATAGGATCCCCACGCTTCGTTAGCCCACACGGCTCCAGAAAGAATTCCTATGGTTAAAAAGATAAATCCTAGACTAATAACCCGATAACTCCAATAATCCAATTGTTGAATCAATTGCGACCTGTAATAATTCTTTGTAGAAAATAAAGAATTATTTTGTAAAAAATGACTTCGTTCAATTAGTAATTCGACTTCACCCGACCCATTCAAATGGAATAAATGATTTCTTGTAGAAAATAAAGGTCTCTTTTTTCTAACTGTAACGACTAGAAGTGATACAGAAAATAATGATCCACACAAAAGGGCTGCATAGCCTAATATCATCATACTTACGTGCATTATTAACCACTCCGATTGCAGAGCAGGTACTAATATTGCGGATTTCTGTATTTCCGTTAAAAGGCCTGAAGTAGCAAAGCCTTGAGTAAAAAGAGCACTGGGCCCAATTATTGTACTTAGAATATTTTTCTTTTTTTTGAAATATGGAACTATATGAATAAGGGAAAAACTCCATGACAGGAAGGTTAATGATTCATATAGATTACTTAGGGGAAAATGTCCTGAATAAATCCAACGGGTAACTAATAATCCCGTTATGCAAAAAAAAGTTATTATCATGCCCCTTTCGGATGAATCATACAGTTTTACGATTTCATCAACAAAAAAGCTTATCAAATGAATTGTAATTAGAATTGCAACAATCGAAAAAGAAATCTGGGTGAATATATGCTCTAAGGTTGAAAATATCATAAAAAATTTAAAAGGAAGAATTCCTGAATTATAGAATCTAAATATCCAATTAGATTCATTATAGGATTTTTTGACTTTTTTAGTCGATGACATGCCGCCACTCGGACTCGAACCGAGATGCTCTCGCACTGCTTCCTAAGAGCAGCGTGTCTACCAATTTCACCATAGCGGCTTGTCTTGAACTGATAATAGCCTATGAATAAGCAATCGTCTAGATTTATAAAATCTATTGGATTGAATATTTTTTAGGAAAGAGTTAAAAAGATAAATAAAATTTCGTTTATATAGGTATTTGAAGGTTCATTAGTTTAGTTTAAGATCTTCATTTTTCATGAATTTTATACTCCCCTTGTCTTGAATTCTTGTAAAACCAAACAGCCCTATATCTGCATTAAGATTAAAGGATAGAACCCAAAATAATTTTTTTTACTATTTTTTTTCATTGAAAAATGGATTTTTTATCATTAAAAAATGAAATTGCAAAATAGATTGATGGGGAAAAAAGACTCCCCACCTTGGTAATGAAAAAATCAGTCAAATTCTATGTCAAAAAATTTTTTTTTACAGTTTTCAATTAGGTTTGGGTAAGGTAAAGAGATAAATTCTTGTTCTACATATTCTAAAAAAGGAAATAGGGAATTTTGGAAATGAGCTGAATCTATTTTTGACTCAGTTTGATTCCAACGTTTTAGGCTTTATTACTTATTTTTTATTTGTTTGTTGTACAAAAAAACTTTTGGAATTCCCAGTAGAAAGAGATTTTCCCAAGGAAAAGGCTTTTAACGCTGCCCAATATCCCTTCCTTTTCCAACAATTTTTACGAATACGCTTTTTTGATGCAGAAGTACGTTTTTTTGGAACTGCCATTTCAATTTAAAATTGAGAAATTACTCATTGGTATAGCTGGATGTGAAAGACATTTAGTGTTTACAAAAAAAAGCAGCCCTTTGCTAATTCATTATATTTTTTAGAGAATATTCTTTCAAAGAAAAAATAAGTCAAAGGGATGGGAAAATTACACAAATATAGTAGTCAAAATCAAGAAAATTTTTTTTCATCCCTTAAAATATATGTCAAAAATTTTTCAAATTTTTTTTTTTTTTATTGATAGGTTTCTTTAAAATTTTTTCCCATTCAAATCTATATTTTTCGAATTTATAGATCCCTATGCAATAGAAAAGGGAATTCATTGAACTTAGAACTTAATATATACAAAAATGCATATGAACTAGTTTTTCCTTCTCTTTACTGTCATATTGCATTTAGATGGAATATACAATACCTCAAAACCTCGGGGAGGGTAAAACTCCCTGTTTTTATATGTTTACTAAAAACTTTCGTAAATTGTTTGTCAAACTCGGAAAAAGACTTAATTTGATCCTTTCTTAGCGATTTTAAAATTCAAAAGAGACTTTAAAGTTTTTTTCCTATGATTTGACCAACTGTAACTTCTTGATTTGAATATTTGAAGTATTTAGCAGAAAGAATACATAAAAAGAAATACAAATTCCAAAAAATTCTATTTATGTTCGCGCATATCTTGATTTTTTTATTGACTCTTTTCAAAAGAGAGAAAATCCGGCAAATCGGAAACCATTAATAGGAATAAAGAATTATTAAGAAAAAACTTTTTTATGGAACAGACATATCAATATGCGTGGATCATACCTTTTGTTCCACTTCCAGTTCCCATGTTAATAGGAGTAGGATTTCTTCTTTTTCCGACAGCAACGAAAAATCTTCGTCGTATGTGGGCTTTTCCAAGTATTTTATTGTTAAGTATAGTCATGCTTTTTTCAACTAATTTGGCTATTCAGCAAATAAATAACAATTTTATCTATCAATATGTCTGGTCTTGGACTCTCAATAATGATTTTTCTTTAGAATTAGGCTACTTGATCGATCCACTTACTTCTATTATGTCAATGTTAATCACTACTGTTGGAATTATGGTTCTTATTTATAGTGATAATTATATGGTTCACGATCAAGGCTATTTGAGATTTTTTGCTTATATGAGTTTTTTCAGTACTTCAATGTTGGGATTAGTTACTAGTTCCAATTTGATACAAATTTATATTTTTTGGGAATTGGTTGGGGTGTGTTCCTATCTATTAATAGGTTTTTGGTTCACAAGACCTCTTGCCGCAAATGCTTGCCAAAAGGCATTTGTAACAAACCGCGTAGGAGATTTTGGTTTATTATTAGGAATTTTGGGTTTTTATTGGATAACCGGTAGTTTTGAATTTAGGGATTTATTCAAAATATTCAATAACTTGATTTTAAATAATGAAGTAAATTCTCCCTTTGTTACATTGTGTGCTGTTCTATTATTTGCTGGTGCAGTTGCTAAATCTGCACAATTTCCTCTTCATGTATGGTTAGCCGATGCTATGGAAGGACCCACTCCCATTTCAGCTCTTATACACGCTGCTACTATGGTGGCAGCGGGTATTTTTCTTGTAGCTCGTCTTCTTCCTCTTTTTATAGTTATACCTTATATAATGAATTTTATCTCATTGATCGGTATAATAACAGTATTATTAGGAGCTACTTTAGCTCTTGCTCAAAAAGACATTAAGAAGGGTTTAGCCTATTCGACAATGTCTCAATTGGGTTATATGATGTTAGCTCTAGGAATGGGGTCTTACCGAAGTGCTTTATTTCATTTGATTACTCATGCTTATTCAAAAGCATTATTATTTTTAGGGTCTGGATCTGTTATTCATTCAATGGAAACTGTTGTTGGATATTCTCCGGATAAAAGTCAAAATATGGTTCTTATGGGTGGGTTAACAAAATATACTCCCATTACCAAAACATCTTTTTTGTTAGGTACACTTTCACTTTGTGGTATTCCCCCTCTTGCTTGTTTTTGGTCTAAAGATGAAATTCTTAATGATAGTTGGTTATATTCGCCTATTTTCGCAATAATAGCTTGGGCCACGGCAGGATTAACGGCATTTTATATGTTTCGTATCTATTTACTTACTTTTGAGGGGCATTTAAATGTTTATTTTCAAAATTATAATGGTAAAAAAAATTCGGCTCTATATTTAATATCTATATGGGGTAAAGGGTATTCAAAAAAAATTCAAAAAAATTTTCGTTTATTAAGAATGAAAAATGGAAGTTTGTCTTTTTTGAAAAAAAAAACATTTCGAAGTAATGAGAATCTAAAAAAAAGAAATGCAGAACAATCTTTTATTAATATTTTGCATTTTGAAAATAAAAAAGTTTCTCTATACCCCCATGAATCAGACAATACTATGTTATTTCCTTTATTTGTATTAGTTCTATTTACTTTGTTTGTTGGATCTCTGGGAATTCCTTTTAATCAAGAAGGAATTCCCGGAGATCTCGATATATTAGGTAAATTGTTAGCTCCGTCTATCAACCTTTTACATCAACAGTCAAAGGATTTTACTGATTTCTATGAATTTGGAAAAGATGCCATTTTTTCCGTTAGTATAGCTTTTGGGGGGATACTTATAGCTTCTTTTTTATATAAACCCATTTTTTCACCCTTCAAGAATTTTGATTTAATTAATTTCTTTGTCTTAATAACTTCCAAAAGAAGTCGTTCGGACAAAATTGTCTATGGTTTTTACAATTGGTCATATAATCGTGCTTTTATAGATGTTTTTTATCAGAAGTTTTGGCTTTCTATGATAAGAAGATTTTCTCAATCCACTCGGTTTTTTGATACGCGAGTGATTGATGGGTTAGTCAACGGGGTTGCTCTTGTAAGTTTCTTGATAGTTTCACCCTTAAAATTGGTAGGACCCGGAAACATTCGTTTTTATATTTTTTTCTATTTTTCTTGTGTTTCCTTCTTCTTCTTCCTCTTTTTTGTTGGGATAAATCCAAAGTAAAGGGATTTTAGCCTTCTTTTTAACCATAGGAATTCTTTCTGGAGCCGTGTGGGCTAACGAAGCGTGGGGATCCTATTGGAGTTGGGACCCAAAAGAAACTTGGGCTTTTATTACTTGGCTGGTGTTCGCAATTTATTTGCATACTCGAACAAATAAAAAATGGAAAGGTAGAAATTCAGCAATTGTGGCGTCTATTGGATTTCTTATAATTTGGATATGCTATTTTGGGGTTAATTTATTAGGAATAGGACTACATAGTTATGGTTCATTTTCATTATAGTGGAATGGAATGTGGGGGTTCTTAGAATAGGAAAGTCTAAGGTGCATATACGATCAAAGAATTTGGTGTGAACTGGCAAGAACGAGGTGAATCAAATAGTTAGTGATTCGCTGGGGTTCTCGCCAGTTCAAAATGAATTTCAACTTAACGTATGACAAGAAGAAGAAAAGGCCTTTTCTTCTTCTTGTCATTGTAAGAGAAATGGTTGTAAAATTCATTCAAACTTTCTATAAAAAAAATTAGATAGAATAGCTTCAACCTTTTCGACTGAGAGTGAAAGAACGAAATCGGGGTACATACCAATACCTAGTATTGGTAAAAAAATAGCGATCGAAAGAAATAACTCTCGTGGTCCAGAATCAAACAAATAGGAATTTGAAACATTAAATATCTTGTATCCATAGAACATCTGACGTAACATAGATAATAAATAAATAGGAGTTAATATCATTCCAATTGCCATTAGAAAAGTAATGAGTAGTTTTGTTAGTAAGAGATATTTTTCACTAGTAATTAATCCAAAAAATACTATTAATTCGGCAACAAAACCACTCATACCTGGTAATGCAAGAGAGGCCATTGAAAAGCTACTGAACATCGTGAATATTTTTGGCATTGAGATAGCTATTCCACCCATTTCGTCAAGATAAACAAGACGTATTCTATCATAAGTTGTTCCAGCCAAGAAAAAAAGTGCAGCACCAATAAATCCATGGGAGATTATTTGTAAAAGCGCTCCGTTGAGTCCCATATCGGTGATAGAACCAATTCCTATAATTATGAAACCCATATGAGATACAGAGGAATAGGCTATTCTTTTTTTTAAATTCTGTTGACCCAAAGATGTTGAAGCTGCATAGATTATTTGCACTGCGCCTACTATCAGTAACCAAGGAGAAAATATAGAATGAGCATGGGGAAATAATTCCATATTGATTCGAACTAATCCATACGCTCCCATTTTTAATAAGATTCCGGCTAGAAGCATACAAGTACTATAGTGTGCTTCTCCATGGGTATCTGGTAACCATGTATGTAGTGGTATGATTGGTAATTTGACAGCAAAAGCAATAAAAAATCCACTATAGAATAGTATTTCCAAAGCTAAGGGATAGGTTTGGTTGGATAATATGTCCAAATTTAATGTTGGTTCATTAGAACCATATAAACCGACACCAAGAACTCCCAGTAAAAGAAAAACAGAACCCCCTGCCGTGTACAAAATAAATTTTGTAGCTGAGTAGAGACGTTTTTTTCCTCCCCACATGGATACAAGTAGATAAACGGGGATTAATTCTAACTCCCACATGAGGAAAAAAAGTAAAAGGTCCCGAGAAGAAAACAATCCGATTTGCCCACTATACATTGCTAACATCAGGAAATTAAATAATCGAGAATCTCGAGTAACCGGCCAAGCCGCTAAGGTAGCTAAAGTAGTGATGAATCCCGTCAATAGAATGGGTCCTATTGAGAGCCCATCTATCCCTAGTCTCCAATGGAAATCAAAAAAATGGATCCAGTTATAATCCTCCTCTAGTTGGATTAATGAATCATCCGATTGGAAATGATAACAGAATGCATAAGTTATTAGAAGGAGTTCTAGAATACAAATACATATAGTATACCAACGAATTACTTTATTTCCCTTATGTGGAAGAAGGAAAATTAAGGAACCCGAAAATATTGGTAAAACAACAATTATTGTTAAGAAGGGAAAATGATTCGTGGTAAAGACAAGATACACTTGGGCCATAAAAATCCGTGCGCAAAATCAAATCCAAATAGTTTGCGCACGAATTTTGTCGGTAAAAAAAAAAAAATGGATTTTAAGTAGAGTTTTATGGAACGTATCAATAAGCTAGACCCATACTACGGGTTGTTTCATGCCATAAATAAACCCGAACACTCAAGAAATCCGTTGGACAGGCGGATTCACATCTCTTACAACCAACACAGTCCTCAGTCCTTGGAGCAGAAGCTATTTGTTTAGCTTTACATCCGTCCCAGGGTATCATTTCTAATACATCGGTGGGGCAAGCTCGGACACATTGAGTACATCCTATACATGTATCATAAATCTTTACTGAGTGTGACATTGTATCTATACAATTTTTAACATCATGAATTTTCGGTCTAGTAAACTAACTTCTAAATCAATCTTGTAATTAGATACCAGACGAATCAATGAGTGATCAGAATCAATGGACTTGAATTGTTTATGATGAATTGTTTATGAACGAGCGCAAAAATCCTTTGATTTCTTATGTTTCGGCAAACATGATCATACCTTACCCATATCAAACCGTCCAGTCGGAAGTAATTTATGAATATTCGAATTTTCTTTTCTATGATTCATATTATTTATTCAACAAATTGGATTGGTTAATACGAATGGATTTTCTATTACGATAAATGGATGAAACAATAGCTAATCCAATAGCTGCTTCAGCGGCTGCAATAGCTATAATAAAAATGGAGAAAATGTCTCCTCTTAATTGACGATCATCAAACATATCCGAAAACGTTACAAAATGGATATTAACCGAATTTAATATAAGTTCAAGACACATAAGGGCTCTAACCATATTTCGACTTGTGATCAATCCATAAATACCAATAGAAAATAAAAAGGCACTCAAAACAAGTACATGTTCGAGCATCATTACTCAACCCCTTATCAATCTTGATTCATTTCAATCTGAACAATAATTAAATCCAGTCGATTCTAATACGTATGGAAGAAAACAAGGGAATTGGTTGGGAATAGATCAATTCTAAAAAGAAATTGAGTTGATTTTCGTTTTAGGTGGGCACTCAAATTAAGGGATTAGACACATTCTTTTTCCCTTGATTTAGTTGAGAATTCTTCCTTTAAAAGATTTATTATTATTGACGAGCTATAGCAATCGCACCGATTAAAGCGACTAAAAGAATTATTGAAATGAGTTCAAATGGAAGAAAAAAATCTGTTGATAAATGAATTCCAATTTGTTGACTATTACTTATCAAATCTTGCTCTAAAATATGGTTTGCTTTTGTAGTCCAAATGATCCCATACCAGGACGTATCTAGAATAATAGTAAGTAGTGAAATAAAAAGACTTGTACAAACCACTGAAGTAATTCCATCCCCAACGGTCCAAAGCTGAAAATCTTCGAAATCGTAATCTTCTGAACCATTCATGAACATGACAGCAAAAATAATTAAAACATTTATAGCTCCTACATAAATAAGGAGCTGCGCAGCAGCTACAAAATAAGAATTCGATAGAATATAGAATAAAGATATACAAAAAAGAACCAATCCCAATGAAAAGGCCGAATAAATTGGATTTGGAAATAAGACTACTCCCAGACTTCCTAATATAAGACCCGACCCCAGAAAAACTAAAAGAAAATCGTGTATTGGTCCAGGTAAATCCATTTTATTTTATAGAAAAAGTAAATCCAAATATTTCATGACTTTGTTGACCCGACCGGGAAAAGGGGAGTTATCCTATTTTTCTTTTTAGGATACTTCTTAATTGAAGAAAATGTGAATAGGGTGGTTGGTGTGGATTGAGGTAGATACAGTTATTGGTCTACTCTTATTATTTAATCATTATTCGAATAGAAATAAATTTTCTATCCAAATGAACCACGATTCTCGACAACCAATCGCTCGTTTATCTTGAACAAGCAAAAACCCGATTCCCTTAGATTCCAAAGGGATTGGGAATTTGGAAATGCAAGGGTTTTATACATTTTTTATTTGAGGTGAATTCGACGAAATTGTTCGAATTGTGTAATCGCCCGTTATGGACACCGGTAATCGACCTAAAGAAATTTGATTATAATTCAATTCGTGACGATCATAAGTAGAAAGTTCATATTCTTCAGTCATTGATAAACAATTTGTTGGACAATACTCAACGCAATTACCACAAAATATACAAATTCCAAAATCAATACTGTAATTAAGTAATCGTTTCTTTCGAATATCAGTTTCCAATTTCCAATCAACTACGGGTAGATCTATAGGACACACACGAACACATACTTCACAAGCAATGCATTTATCAAATTCAAAGTGTATTCGGCCCCGGAAACGCTCCGATGCAATGAATTTTTCGTAGGGGTATTGAATAGTTACAGGTAAACGATTTGCATGGGACAAGGTAATCATGAAACCTTGACCAATGTACCTGGCAGCTCGTATTGTTTGTTGACCAGAATTCAAGAGCTCGGTTAGCATAGGGAACATATCGGAATATCTATAAATAATTTCATACTTGTTTCTTTCTCTTGTTTGAGACAGGTTTTGAAGATAGAAAAATTCGAGTTCTTTACAGTGAAAAAAGTTGGGATGAAGTCGTTAATAATAGATTACCTAGAGAAATAGGTAAAAGAAATTTCCACCCAAGATTTAATAGTTGGTCCATCCTCAATCTCGGTAAAGTCCATCTTGTTGCAATAGAAATGAACAAGAACAGATAAGTTTTCGCTAATGTAATAAAGATACCTATTATTGTTCCAATAACTTGACTTCTTTTAGTTAGTTCAGGAACGAATATGTAGGGAATAGAAAGATTCCAACCTCCCAAGTAAAGAACTGTTACAAATAATGAAGAAACTAGTAGATTTAGATAGGAAGCAACATAAAATAAACCAAATTTTATACCTGAATATTCGGTTTGATAACCCGCTACTAATTCCTCTTCTGCTTCTGGTAAATCAAAAGGTAATCTCTCACACTCGGCTAAAGAAGAAATTAGAAAAACGATAAACCCTATAGGTTGACGCCACAAATTCCATCCCCAAAAACCGTATTTTGACTGCGCTTCAACTATATCAACTGTACTTGAACTGTTAGATAATCATAGTCGGCGATAACATCACTGTTCCCGTCGCTATTACAGAACCGTACATGAAATTTTCACCTCATACGGCTCCTCATAGGTCACAAAAAACTCTAAGGGCCTTTCAACATTTTTGATCTTGATCCCTTTGTGGGATCCATGATCAATAGAGAGTCAAACTCTTATCCTAAGGCCTAGAATTTAACCTATGAAATTCCGTCTGCTAGTTATAATAAAAATAAAGTGCTTCTGAATTGATCTCATCTTTTAAAAGTTTGTATTTTTCTTTGTTGATTAATAACTTTATCCTTGAATAAAAAACTTTTTTGAGGAATATCACAGAGATATTGCAACCTATTCTTTTTTTTTTTTGATTACGAAATTAGATATTGTATTACCTAGCAAAGATTCTATTTCTATCGAAAAAATCGAAAAATTTATGAATAAAAAAGATCTATTTTTGCAATTCTAGTCTTTCCACTTCTGTTCGTTCCTATTCTACTTTCTCGGGAAATAAGGGAGGGCGGCATTACCCAAATAAAAGATTTCTTCGTTCTTGATAGTTATTTACTTAATCGGTGAATAGGAAGATACTCTGGATCAAAATCTAGGGGAGTACTTCTTACGAATTTCTACCAACTTAAAGCCCCGATTCGAATTACTTTGGTAGAAATATCCTCTTGGAAAGGTTATCTAATCTCCATTACTAATCCTTTGTGTATCTTAGTCTTCCTAACCATCCACTCATTTTTTGAATCTTCCAGTAGGTTAATACTAATACCTCCATGGTAATAGATAGTAAAAACCCCGGGGGTTGATCTTTTGAACCCGCTTCAAGCCATGATTACTACTCAACCAATCTAACTTGGGGTAAAGGAAACATAAGAACTGATATTCTTTCCTTTGACTTAATTCTTGTACATAGGAAATGAGATTGAATGGCTTTAACAGCAAATTAGGAAGCCGTTTGATTTCACTCATCTAACTATCCGGTTTAGTTTATCAACCCCGACGATGAATAAAAAATAGATATTCAACTTTCTTGCTAGAAAGAAATATGGAAAGTTTATGTCTCACCGAATCACACGTAGAGATATTGATAATACACATAGAGTTAATGGTATTTCATAACTAATTGATTGAGCAGCAGCCCTTAATCCACCTAAAAAGGAATATTTATTATTTGATCCATATCCCGACATAAGAAGTCCAACGGGAGCAAGGCTTGAAATGGCGATCCATAAAAAAACACCAATACTAAGATCGGCTAGAATAAGTCGATAACTAAAAGGAATTACTGAATAACTTAGTAAAATGGATATCACTGCTATGGATGGCCCAATATTGAATAAACGAGTATCTCCTCTAGATGGAAGAAGATTCTCTTTGAAAAGTAATTTTGTCCCATCTGCTAGAGCTTGAAGAATTCCCAAAGGCCCGGCATATTCAGGTCCAATACGTTGTTGTATTCCTGCAGATATTTCTCTTTCTAACCAAACAATTACTAGTACACCTAGTGTGATTCCTAATACAAGAGTCAAAATAGGGATAAGTGTCCATAGTATCCCATAGACTTCTGTTAAGGATTCAAATCCGGAAAAAGAGTGGATAGCTTGTAGTTCTGTTGTATCAATTATCATTTCAACGATCGACTTCTCCCATAATGATATCTATGCTACCTAGTATCGTCATAATATCAGCCAATTTCATTCTTTTAACTAACTGAGGAAGAATTTGCAAGTTGATAAAACCCGGTGGTCGAATTTTCCATCTCCAAGGAAAAACACTCTGATCTCCTATCAGAAAAATTCCCAATTCCCCTTTTGGGGCTTCGACTCTTACATAAAGTTCTTGCTTGGGCAATTCAAACGTTGGAGAAGGTTTTTTACTAATAAATCGATAGTCAAAATCATTCCATTCCGGGTTTTTTATTCTATCAAAGCGTCGTATTTCTAAATTTTCATATGGCCCTCCAGGAATTCCCTCTAAGGCCTGTTGAAGAATTTTTACGGATTCTGCCATTTCACCCATTCGTACTAAATAACGAGCTAATGAATCCCCCTCTTTTTGCCAGTGAACCTCCCAATCAAATTCGTCGTAACACTCATAACGATCAACTTTACGAAGATCCCATTCTATTCCGGAAGCTCGTAGCATTGGGCCTGATAAACCCCAATTTAGTGCTTCTTCTGCCTGAATAATGCCTATGCCTTCAACTCGTTCTAAAAAAATAGGATTCCGTGTAATAAGTTTTTGATATTCAGCAACGCCGATTAAAAAATAATCGCAAAATTCCAAACATTTATCTACCCAACCATGAGGTAAATCGGCAGCTACTCCTCCGATACGAAAATAATTATGCATCATACGCATACCGGTAGCAGCTTCGAATAGGTCATATATCAATTCTCGTTCTCTAAAAATATAGAAGAAAGGGGTCTGTGCCCCGATATCTGCCATAAAAGGGCCGAGCCATAACAAATGAGAAGCGATACGACTCAATTCCAACATAATAGTTCTTATATAGCTAGCCCTTTTAGGGACTTGAATATTGCCTAGCTGTTCGGGTGCGTTTACGGTTATTGCTTCTGTGAACATAGTCGCTAAATAATCCCAACGCGTTACATAAGGCAAGTATTGTATAATTGTTCGATTTTCCGCAATTTTCTCCATACCTCTATGTAAATAACCCAATATTGGTTCACAGTCGATAACATCTTCCCCATCGAGAGTCACGATCAGCCGAAGAACGCCGTGCATTGATGGGTGGTGAGGGCCCATATTTACTATCATGAGGTCTTTTCTTGTAGTTGGTGCAATCATAAGTTTTTTTTCCCGAGTCATTCTTCCATGCATTGTTTGAACGTAAAAAGAAGAGTTCGTCAAAATGAAAACGAATAAAAGTGCAAATGGTATTAGGCTTCAAGTTAACGAGTTTTTATCTCTCGAATATCTAACTCGCCAATTAATTCTTTATAACGTTCTCTATTTTTTTTTGACAAATAGGCCAGTAGTCGTTGACGTTTTCCCAAAATTTTCCGCAAACCTCTCTGAGATGAAGAGTCTTTTTTGTGTAATTCCAAATGCGAAGTAAGTTTACTTATCTTAGTGGTGAAAGTGAATACTTGAAATTCAACAGACCCCCTGTTTTCTGTGTTTTCTTTTTGAGAAATAACCGAAATGAATGAATTTTTTACCATAGAAAAATTCCCCCTTCCTTTTGAAAGATATGGATTTTACCGATCAGTAATAATAATGCCATTAATTTGAATTGGTATATACAAAAATCTAATTCCAAGTTATTTGAAAACTACTCCTTTTCTGAATTCAAATCAATCCATCCAAACTGGAATCGGATTGAGATAGAGGTAGAAAAGGAGTAGTCCATTTTTCCATTGAAGGGTTTAGACCTAAAAAAAAAAGTTCTATTGATTCATTTCGAGATTGAAGTCCTACATTATTCATTTAATATTGGATATATCCATGAAAGGGAAGACTCAAATGTGTGGTCCGCATATTTCTTTCATATACCCTATACCCCATACCCTATATTTTTTCCTATTTTCATATATACCCGTCTATCATATACTTTCTATTCTATATGATAGACGGGTATAGAGTTCTTATCTACGAATTTTCCATTTTCAATCGTGGATATAGATGTATCCTTAACATACTGAAACGACTGCCATTGTTGGTATTAAACCAATACCGATTCATACAGGCCAAATCTTCTAATCGATAATTAGGCCAAAGAAAGAGCTTTAATTTCATTAATGCATTTTCTTCTATATTAAGACCTTTATTCTCGGGCGAAGCTTGGTTGCTGTTTTTTCTGTTCTTTTCGTTCCAAAATAGGAGATTTCTATTTTCATCGTTTCGATACTTTGAATTCAATGAAATTAGAATTCTCAATTTTCTACGATGTCGAAACGATAAAATATTTTCAGGAATAAGGAAATCAAAATGATTCTTAGAAACATACCTTTCTTCTTGGTATTTTGGATTTGTTTGGTACTTACTCTTATCAACCAACGAAGTACTTATGGTTTGATACATCAAGAGTTGTCCATCAATTTTTCCAAACAGACGAATGGGTTCTATAATCAATATTCCCTTCTTCAGTAATTCCGCATGAGTTAGACTAGTTTGAATCGTCAGTCTATCCAAATCGATTTCTCTTGTTTGAATTGAAGATAAGAGAATTTTTCTTGGGTCCATTAGTCTAAGCAAGAGACAGTAGACCTCAATATTATTCATCAATTTTTCGTCCAAAGTACTGTCCCACCATTTACATTGAAAAAGTAAATAACGTTCCAGGAAGGAATCTAGTTGACTTTTTTTCTTTTTCTTCTTTTTCCTGTCCAATTTTACAGAATTTTCTTCACTAGATTTTTCTTGTGACAGAACAGATCCAAAATCTTCTCCTTTTTTGGGTTCTTCTTGATTTCCTTGCTTTTTTTTGAATTTTCTTTTTTTCTTTTCACTACTATTTTCATTTCCATTTCGATTTAAAAGAAGTAATTGATTTGGTCTAAACCAAGGTTTGGTCTTATATGCCTGATGAAATAAGACCAATTCTGGGAAGAACCAACCCTCTAGATTCGAGATAGAATAATTTAGCATTCTTTCATTCATTCCCATCCAATCAACAAAAACGTTGTGGAATTTTGGGAGATTGTCTGGAAGCCTAAAATAACAAATTTCAGAATATCCATTTTTAATAGATATTTGAAAATACTTATTAGTTTCCCGTTGAATATTTGGATTCCTGTTGGCATCGATCGTGATACAGGACTCAATATCCACTTTTTCTTTACGATACAAACTTTTCCAACGCAAATATTTTCTATTTACCATTTTTTCCACAGCTAGCATATCCACATAATTATAGATAGGGGTGGTTTTCAGAATATCATAAAGTGGGTCCTTGTGCGTGTTACAAGAAAGCTCTCCGTTCTTATTTCCTTGAAATTTTTCGGAGTTAAGAAATTGATTTGCTAAAAGATCATATCGATAAGATTTGTGAAAATTTTCTTTTTGATTCGCTAATTTGTATACTTCCTTTTTTTTTTTTGAATCACTTACTTGGTCTGTTTCATATGAATTGCATTTGCTTAATTTTTCCTTTGTAGCTATACAATGGGAAGTATTTCGCCATTTTTCAGGCATTAATCTCGACCATATGATCGACGATAAATTGTATGGAGAATATCCTCTTAACCACTTTTTCCATTGATTTTGTTCATAATTCCTAAGTTTCTTATCATTTAATTTTAATTTTGAATGAACCATTCCTTGTTTTTCCAAAGAATCCTTTATTTCGGGCTTAAGAAACAAAGAGATTCCTTGATATTGAAGAACAGGTCTTAATTTATGCAAATTACTAACTTGCATTTGGGATAATTTGTAAAATACATAGGCTTGTGATACGCAAGATAAGTCAAAAAAAATATGTAAATTGCTTTTCATATCCCTAATCTTATCAAGGGATTTTTTAAAGGGAATGAGATTTTTCTTTTTTTTATTACTACTAGTATTCTTAAATGTTAGGTCCAGGGATAGAAAAATTAGCTCTATGCAGTTATTCATCATTTTGTCAATTAGGGTTCTTAACCTAATTTGAGTAGAAATATCCAAATTTGAATGATCTACAACAAAATTTAAAAGAAACCGTATATCACGTACAATCCAAAGTAAAATATAATAGATCTTAAACCAACCTTCAAACATAATATATAAAATCAATTTCCATATCCTTAGTAAATAAAATTTACTAAATAAAACAAACTCTTCTATATAATAGATAGTAGATTTCCATACCCCTGATAGTTTCCATTCACTCCTAGAAAAAAATCTGTGCCGAGATAGTAGTTCAATGAAAATTTTCAAATAAAGGGGAAATTTAGAAATGAATCGAACAGTTCTTCTTTTGAATATTTTCCATTTTTCTAAGAATTTAGCATTAAATGTTTTGTTAGGACTAGTATCATTTTTCCTTTTCTTCTTTCTAATTCTTTCTATTCTTTCTATTTGATTTCTAATTTTCCCTATTCGCTCAGTCAGATCTTTTATTTTTTTTTCTGTCAATGAAGAATTTGTCAAACCCGGCGATACTGTTTGACCAAAAGATTGGTTAATTATTTGATTGCTAATTATGGAATCTTTTTCTTCTTGAATTTCATTCGATTCATAGATTTCTACTTTTCTTAATTGAATTGGGTTTTCTTTGGAAACTTTTGCAAGTATTTTTTTTTTTCCTTTGAAATAGTTCTTTTTCATTTTTCGAACTTTTTTTCCCAGTTCTTTCAAAACAGGTTTCCAAAAGGAAGGTCGTTTTTCGGGAAAACCAAAAGGATGTTTAGCTTCGAGTCCAAAAACCGTTAAAAAACGGAAATCCTCTTTTTCTTGATAAGATCTTAATTTGCGTTTGTGCGAAGGTTTCAGACGGAAAGGGAATAATATTTTGATCTGAAGACCTTCTACGAACCAATTTTCAGGCAATTCTGTTTCTGATAATGGCGTTCCATTATAAGTACATTTAAGATGCATCTCTCTATTCCATTCCCGAAAATCCTCAGACCATTCAGGACGTTGGGATAGGGATATACGCCCAAGATTTTTTGCAATTATAAACGAAGGTAAGAGAATATATTTTCTAAAAATAGATTGAATTAGCAACAAACAAGCTCTTATTCCTTGCCCATAATTATGGGCATTATCCCAAGCTTCCGCTATCTTCATTCGCGCCTCTTCCTCTAGTATCTCCATCTCTTTTTTTTCTTCGTCTTCTATTTCTATTCTATTTTCTTCTCTTTTTGTTTGTTCGTTTGTAGACTCTACAATTTGGAATGCTTCCCCTTTCCACACCCTATTTCTAAAAATGGATTTAATCAATTCAAACATATTAGATGTTAAAGAAAAGAAAATGGATTTTTTGATTCTGTACACAAAAAGGGGGGAATGCGCATTTCCTTGAAACACTTTCCAAATAACTACTTTGCGCCTTTGCGCCCGCACAGACCCCTTGATTAGATCTCGATCAAAGTCCGGTTGTTCTAAATAGCGTGTCGTAGACATCTCTTCCATTTCATCAGGATCATCTTTATCATCTTTGATATCAGTAAAAATCACTACCTCTTTGGCTTCTCTTGAACGAATTTCAAAATCGTCGGGAATATCTTGAAATTCTCCTGATTGTTGTTCTAACTCAGTGATTAATTTGTATTCCCATCGAGGAATTTTTTTACTGATTTCGTTTATTTTATTTTGACTTATGTTTCTGTTTTGACTATTAGCATCATTAGCATCATCATGTAGGAAAAATAATACTTTTTTAAAAAAAAGCATTTCATGTTTTCTTTTTAACTTTTCTAATTTTGCTCTTTCTGCCTTTGGTCTTTCGAACTTTTCTTTTTCGAACTTTTCTTTTTCGGACTTTTCTTTTTCGAACTTTTTCTTATTCTGATAATAATTTTGATCTAGCAAATCAAGGGTAGACCAAGAAGTAGCTAGAGAGCCACCGCCAAAGTTTAGGTAAGCGTAATACTCGTCTAGTTTTTCTTCTAGAGCGTTCTCTATTTTCCGAATAAAGTCTCCCAGATAACCCATATGTTCATACCTCACATGTGCGTAACCAGTCCTCATGAAAAAATCCACATTAAAATGGGATTTCAATAGAATGTCTTCATAACATTTTAGACACACATTCTTTAAATTCCTGAAGCCTATCAAATTAGACAAATAAGAGGTACCAGGAGCTGTATGCCTCCAAAACGTACATTGCACAGCTATCGCGTAGTGGATATTTCCCGCGACAATAGCCTGTAACCGAGCCAAACAAATCCATTTGTGAGTGTTGAGCACAAGGCGAAAAGTATCAACGACGGGAGGAAGAAACTTTTCAATGACCGTGTCAACGATCTTGTCAATGATCGGTAATTCCTCATTTTTGATATCCTCCGCATAAATCTTTCGCTCTTTATTCTGTATCTCTATAAATTCTCCTAGTTTATCGGTGTACGGAACGAGGATTTGATGCAATTTATTTATCCGAAAATTTTGAAAAAAATTTTTTTTCGAAGTTTTTTTCAGGATTGCATTTTTTTCGATTGTTTTTCGACGCGATCCGCTCAATAAAGGATCATACCTTTTTGGTAAGTATTTGTTTCTAGAATCATCATTACATAATCGAGTTCTTGTTTCGAGTCTATTCAAAAAACTAGATTTTTTCTCGAGAGATTTGATTCGATATAGAAATGCTTTTTTTTCTTTTCTTTCTTTTTTTTCGTTGGTAAAAATCCAAAAATCGTATGGGTCCGGTGGATTATCATCGAAGAAATAAGGCCACAGTTTCGGGGATAACAGCCTTCTTTTTAGCCTTTCCAAAAAAATCGATACACTAGCAGGACACGTAAATATCATCCGATATTTTCCATCACTTTTACATTGGTCAAAAAAATAATGTGACATTTCATTTCGGATAGCTTGTTCAAATTTATCGTTTTTTATGTAGCGAAGGGGTCGATTCCACTGATTGAAATCGAAAAGAA